AGAGATTCGTTCGTTCGTTCGTTCGTTCGTTCGTTCGTTCGTTCGTTCGTTCGTTCGTTTTTGGTCGTTCGTTCGTTCATTCCTTCGTTCGTTCGTTCGTTCGTTCGTTCGTTCGTTCGTTCGTTCGTTCGTTCGTTCGTTCGTTCGTTCGTTCGTTCGTTCGTTCGTTCGTTCGTTCGTTCGTTCGTTCGTTCGTTCGTTCGTTTTGTAGGGGGGTTTCTTTTATAATATAGTGGTTTGGTGTTTAAGTAAGTGAACGTAAATGTTTGTTGTTGTTATTTTAATGTAATCTCAGTACTAATGATATGTAAAATGATGTAAAGATATGATTCATGATAGAATATGGTTTATAATTTAGCTAAAACTTACTGGCTTTGTTAAGAAAGTCAGAGGAAGTGAAAAAGTGAAAAATCATGTCCCACAAGCATTCATTAAACAGTGACATATGCAGTAGCCTGTGGAAGGACCATAACCAAGTGTAAGACAAAGTGCATCAGTGTTGATATGATTCCCCAAATCCTTGAAACCGTCTCATTAATTAACGCCTGAGGGCCAAAATAAGGACGCAACGCATGAGATGCCCAGGTCTTAGATTGTATTCACCCGTTGCACTGGAGGGGCAGCCTGAAGACGCCCAGAAAAAAAAGGGAACCAAAAGTATAAGGATTTCGGGATGTCGCGATCACGGACGAAAATGGTGATATATAGCCAACCAGATGTATTCGTAAAGAGCAAGTTCTGAGTATTAACCAGTTTATGGCCCTGACATAGGAACCAGAGGCGCAAAAGAGCAAGTTGTGCTAGGGGTTTAGGGGGAAAGAATGGGCCTGAAGCTAGTAACGCAGGACATTACTAACGCCGGGTTGCTGATTTCACGTGAGGAGCTCGATTAATAAATAACCTGGTCCGACGCTTGTGTGTACTTCGAGAGATTTTGAGTCAGTTTGCACTTAGACCATTCATAGTGTGTGTTCAGGCACAGTCGTACACATCTAGGAGGTTTTATGTATAAGCTTAACAAAGGATGGGTTTAGTACGTTATATGTGAATATTCCTAGGATCATTATCTCGGTTGTTCTCTGGAAGCAGGTGTGGGCGCGTGCATGTTATGGGGTTGAGGGTTTATGGTTCTTGTAGTTGAAGTACAACAACGACGGTTTTTCAGGCCGTAAGTCTTGGAGAATAACCAGGCGGGAACTTCTATGACTTATTTTGTTTTTTTGTTAGGGGTATGTTTTGTGTTGGGGGCTTTAGCTGTTGCGTCTAATCCATCTCCTTATTATGGAGTAGTAGGTTTAGTGTTGGCTTCTGTTGCAGGATGTGGGTGGTTATTGAGTTTAGGTGTTTCTTTTGTGTCATTGGTATTGTTTATAGTTTATTTGGGGGGTATGTTAGTGGTTTTTGTTTATTCTGTATCTTTGGCGGCAGATCCTTTTCCGGAGGCTTGGGGGGATTGACGTGTTGTTGGGTATGGTGTAAGTTTTGTTTTGGTGGTAGTTGTTGGTATGGTTGTTGGAGGGTTTGTTGAATGTTGAAAGCTTGGGGTAGTTACTGTTGATAGTGGTGGAATGTTTTCGGTGCGGTTAGATTTTAGTGGGGTGGCTATGTTTTATTCGGATGGGGTTGGGATGTTTTTAGTGGCTGGATGAGGGTTGTTGTTGACTCTGTTTGTGGTGTTGGAGTTGGTGCGTGGGTTATCTCGTGGGGCTATTCGGGCAGTTTAGGGTTGGGCAGAGAATAGTTTAGTATAAAATACCAGCTTTGGGAGTTGGAGATAGAGGTTTAAGTCCTCTTTTTCTGATTTAAGTAGAACTCTAAGAAGAGGGGTAGTCTTCAATCTTTGGTTTACAAGACCAATGTTTTTTATAAACTATTAGAGTGTTTAGTAGTTGAGTATTTTGTTTTCTAGGGCGCCTATGATGGGGAATAGGATTAGGAGAATGGTGAAGTAGGTGAGGGAGGCTAATTGTCCGATGATGATAAATGGATGTTCTACAGGTTGGCTGCCCACTCATGTAAGGATGAAAAGATTAGCGACTAGAGTTCAGAATAGGAGTTGGGATAAGGGTCGGAAGGTTATTGTGCGTTGTTTGGATTTATGGAGAAGAGGAGTTAGGAATAGTACTAGTACGGATGCTGCTAGGGCTAGGACTCCTCCTAGTTTATTGGGAATTGAACGTAGGATGGCGTATGCGAATAGGAAGTATCATTCAGGCTTGATGTGGGGTGGTGTAACTAGAGGGTTGGCCGGCGTGAAATTTTCTGGGTCTCCAAGAAGGTTAGGTGAGAATAGAGCAAGAGTTAGTAATGGAAGAAATATGATGATGAAACCTAGGATGTCTTTTAGTGAAAAGTAGGGGTGGAATGGGATTTTATCGCAATTTGATACGATTCCTAGTGGGTTGTTTGAGCCGGTTTCGTGAAGGAATGTTAGGTGAATTAGGGTGAGTCCTGCAATGATGAATGGTAATAGGAAGTGGAGGGCAAAGAATCGGGTTAGTGTTGGGTTATCTACTGAAAAGCCTCCTCAAGCTCATTCTACTAGGGTTTGGCCAATGTATGGAATTGCTGAGAATAGGTTGGTGATGACTGTTGCTCCTCAGAAGGATATTTGTCCTCATGGTAGGACGTATCCTACGAAAGCAGTTGCTATTAGGGTTAGGAGTAGGATGACACCTGTATTTCATGTTTCTTTGTACAGGTATGAGCCGTAGTAGAATCCTCGTCCGATGTGAAGGTAGATACAGATGAAGAAAAATGAGGCTCCGTTTGCATGTAGGTTGCGAATTAGTCAACCATATTGTACGTTTCGGCATGTGTGGGCAACGGATGAGAAGGCTAGGGTTGTATCTGCTGTATAGTGTATGGCGAGTAGGAGGCCGGTTAGAATTTGTGTTATGAGGCAGATGCCTAAGAGAGATCCAAAGTTTCATCAGGCAGAAATGTTGGGGGGTGTGGGGAGGTCGATTAGGGAGTTGTTGAGTATTTTTAGTAGGGGGTGAGATTTTCGTAGGTTTGGGGCCATTGAAAGATAGGGGGTCTATATGATGATAGGATAATAAGAATGGATAAAGCGAATGATCCTAGGTAGGTTTTGATTAGTCCGGTGTGGAAGGTAGTTGAGGTTTTGGTTATTATGAGTTGGAGGTCGGCAAGTCCTTCTGGGCCTGCTTTTTTATATCAGGATAAGTCAATTAGGTGAGAGGCAAATTTTTGTCCGATGTTTAGGAGGTTTGTAGAGCTAAGGCGGTGGGATAGGGGGTTAAAGTATCCTAGTGTTAGAGAGAAGTTTGTTAAGGTATTTTGTTTTGGTTGGGTTAGGGTGTGTGTTATGTTTGAGAGTTCTAGGGCTATGATAATGCCTAGGATTGTGACGATGATGGCTGCAGTTTTTGTGATTGTTGGCATGGTTATTGGGGGAGTTTTTGTTGGGATGATGAAGGATGTAATGAGTAGGCCTGCTATGATGCTACCTAGGGCGAGGCGGATGATTGGGTTAGTGATTGTTGGGTCATTTTCGTTTATTGGAGTGATTGTTGGTATTCGGGTGAATCCCGTTTGGACTAATAGTGTCATGCGTATGGTGTAGGTTGCAGTGAATGATGTAGCTAATAGGGTTAGAAGAAGTGCTCAGGTGTTTAGGTAGGAGGTGTTTATGCTTTCGATAATTAGGTCTTTTGAGTAGAATCCTGCTAGGAATGGGGTTCCTATTAGGGCTAAGTTTCCGATAGTTAGGCAAGATGTGGTTGTAGGGAGTATGTTCTGAAGTCCTCCTATTTTTCGGATGTCTTGTTCTCCGTTTAGGTTGTGGATGATTGATCCTGAGCAAAGGAATAGTATGGCTTTGAAAAAAGCATGGGTTGAGATGTGGAGAAAAGCTAGTTGTGGGAGGTTTAGTCCAATAGTTACTATCATAAGGCCTAATTGGCTGGATGTAGAGAAGGCGATGATTTTTTTAATGTCATTTTGTGTGATTGCACATGTAGCAGCGAATAGGGTAGATAAGGCTCCTAAGCATAGACATAGTGTGAGAGCGGTGCTATTGTTAGTGAATATTGGATGGGTGCGGATGAGTAGGAAAATTCCGGCTACTACTATAGTGCTTGAGTGTAGTAGGGCGGAGACTGGGGTTGGACCTTCCATGGCAGCTGGGAGTCATGGGTGGAGGCCAAATTGGGCAGATTTGCCTGTGGCAGCTAGGATGAGGCCTAGTAGGGGAAGGGTTGGGGTTTGAGTTGGGGTAAAGGTTTGTTGAATTTCTCATGTGTTTAGGGTTGAGGCAAGTCATGCTATACTTAGGATAAGGCCGATGTCTCCAATTCGGTTGTAGAGGACGGCTTGGAGAGCCGCTGTGTTAGCATCTGCTCGTCCTTGTCATCAGCCAATTAATAGAAATGATATGATTCCAACTCCTTCTCAGCCGATGAATAGTAAGAATAGGTTGTTGGCGATGGTTAGGGTTAGTATGGCAATTAGAAATATTAGGAGGTAGTAGAAGAATTTTGTAATGTAGGGTTCTGTAGCTATATATCAAGTTGCGAATTGGAGAATGGATCATGTTACGAATAGTGCGATGGGGAAGAATATTATGGAATATTGGTCTATTTTTAGACTGATTGGGATTTTGAAATTTATGATAAATTTTCATTCTCAGTGGGAGGTAATGCTCTCAGTTCCAGAGTATATAAATAGAGTTATTGGTACTAGGCTAACTATAAAGGCAGTTTTGACGGTGCGGGTGATGATGATGGGGGAGTTTTGGAATGTTTTTGATAAGAGAGGGAGTACGATTGGTGTGAGGATGATTGTTAGTGTTAGGGTTATGGAGGTATTTAGCAGTAATGAAGTGTCCACTACTTTTACTTGGATTTGCACCAAGATGAATGGTTCCTAAGACCAGTGGATTGCTATTATCCTTTAAAAGTAAGGGGGCTGAGGTTTTAGACTCAGATGCAAGAATTAGCAGTTCTTGTTGGTTGAACCTCCCCTCGGCAGGTAAGAAGGGTTTAACTTCTATTTTTAGAATCACAGTCTAATGTTTGGGTTAAACTATACTTGCATGAGGGGATTCCTGAGATTAGTTCGGGTTTTAAGATGAGAAGTAGGAGGGGGATGATGTGGAGAGTTATTAGTAGATGTTCTCGTGTATTGGAGTTTTGGATTGATGCGATATGGGTTGGTAATACTCCTCGTTGTGTTATTAGTAGTATAAATAGGGTGTATGAAGCGGTTAGTAGTGTGGCAATTCCTGTTAAGATAATTGTGAATGCAGATCAGTTGAATAATGCAATTATAATGGTTAGTTCTGCTATTAGGTTGGTGGTTGGTGGTAATGCTATATTAGTTAGGTTAGCTAGTAGTCATCATGTGGCTATGAGTGGTAATAGGGGTTGAAGTCCTCGTGTTAGGAGAAGGATTCGGCTGTGCGTGCGTTCGTAATTTGTATTGGCTAGGCAGAATAGTATCGAGGAGGTTAATCCGTGGGAGATTATGAGGATTATTGCTCCTGAGAATGCTCAGTGAGTTTGGATTATGCATGCAGCAATGACTAGTCCTATGTGGCTTACAGAGGAGTAAGCGATTAGGGATTTTAGATCAGTTTGGCGAAGGCAGATTGAGCTGGTTATTAGTGCTCCCCATAATGCTAGGGTAAGGAAGGGATAGTGTAGGTTGTTTGATAGTGGGGTAATGAATATGGTAAGTCGTATGATGCCGTATCCTCCTAATTTCAAAAGGAGTGCGGCGAGTAATATGGATCCAGCGATTGGAGCTTCAACATGGGCTTTGGGGAGTCAGAGGTGTAAGCCATAGAGGGGGGCTTTTACTATGAATGCTATTAGTAAAGCTAAGCTTGATAGGATGCCGGTTCAGGAGGTAGTGAGGGTGGGATGGGTTAGGTTTAGGATCATTAAGTGTAGAGTGCCGGTTTGAGCGTGTAGGTAAAGGATGGTGACTAACAGTGGTAGAGAGCTGATTAAGGTGTAGAATAGTAGATAGATACCAGCGCTTAAGCGTTCTGGTTGATTTCCTCATCGTGTGATTAGGATTAAGGTTGGAATTAAGGTTGCTTCAAATGAGATGTAAAATAGTATTAGTTCTGTGGTTGAGAAGGCTAGAAGAATGAATGGTTGGATTGTGATGAGGGCTAGGATGAATGTTCGTTTTCGTACGAGGGGTTCGTTTTGTAAGTGGTTTTGGCTTGCTATGATTATGAGTGGTAGTAGTCAGCAGGAAAGGACGAGTAGTGGGGATGAGATTTGGTCAATGCCAGTTCATGGAGTTAGGTTTTTGTATGGGTAGTATGTTGGGGTAAGTCATTGAAGGCTTAGGGTAGCGATTAGGAAGCTGTATAGGGTAGTGTTTGTTCATAGGGATTTGGGGGGTGATAGGAGGGTTGTTGGTACTAGTATGATAGTTGGAATAATAATTTTTAGCATTGTAGGAGGTTTAGGTTGTGTAGATGGTCAGAGCCATGAGTTCGTGTGGAGGCTACAAGCATTGCCAGGCCTGTACCAGCTTCACAGGCTGAGAAAGCTAATATGAGGATGGGTATTAGGGTGAATGATGTTGCTTGATTTTCTACTGGTCAAAGTGATAGGGCGATATATATTGATAATATTATGCTTTCTAGACATAGTAAGGCAGAGATTAGGTGTGTTCGGTGGAAGGCTAATCCTAGGCTGCTTAGAGTAAAAGCTGAATAAAAACTTAAGTGTAAAAGAGACATAAAGAAAGTCATAGGGTTGGGCTATGATTTGTTGAGCCGAAATCAACTGTCTTGATTAGACTAACTTTCTTTGTTTATTCTGCTCATTCTAGGCCTCCTTGTGCTCATTCATAGACTAGTCCGAGTGTAAGTAGAGTGATGATGATGGAGGTTCAGGCTAAAGTTGCGGTAGGGGATGGAAGTTGGATTGCTCATGGAAGTGGGAGTAGGAGTGCGATTTCTAGATCGAATAGCAGGAATAAGATTGCTACTGAGGAAGAAGCGGATTGAAAATGGGAGTCGGGCTGATCCTAGTGGGTCAAATCCGCATTCGTATGGAGATAGTTTTTCTGAGTCTGGGTTTATTTGGGTTAGTCAGAAGTTTAGAGTAGTTAGGATAATGCTTAGAGTGAGGGATAGGATTAGTATGAATGTGATTATGTTTATTGCTCATCTCTGGGGTTGCACCAGATTCTAGAGATTGGAAGTCAATTGTAATTAATATACTAGAAGAGCAAGATCCTCATCAGTAGATGGTTATGTAGAGGAATAATCAGATGACGTCTACGAAATGTCAGTATCAGGCTGCTGCTTCGAATCCAAAGTGATGGTTGGATGTAAAGTGGAATTTGATTAAGCGTAGGAGGCAGACTGATAAGAAAGAGGATCCAATGATTACATGTAATCCGTGAAATCCTGTAGCGACGAAGAAGGTTGAGCCGTATACGCCGTCGGCGATTGAAAATGGTGCTTCGTAGTATTCTATTGCTTGGAGTGCTGTGAAATAAAATCCTAGTAGGATAGTTAGGGTTAGTGCGTGGATTGCTTGTTTTCGGTTAGCTTCTGTGATGCTGTGGTGGGCTCATGTTACGGTAACACCTGAAGCTAGTAGGATGGCTGTGTTTAGTAAGGGTACTTCTAGAGGGTTAAGAGGTTTAATTCCTATTGGTGGTCATTGTCCGCCGAGTTCTGGGGTTGGAACTAGGCTGGAGTGGAAGAATGCTCAGAAGAAGCCTAGGAAAAAGAATGCTTCTGATGTGATAAATAGGATTATTCCGTATCGCAAACCTTTTTGGACTGTTGGGGTATGGTGGCCTTGGAATGTACCTTCTCGTACAATGTCTCGTCATCATTGTAGTATGACTAGTATTATTGAAAGTAGGCCTAGGGCTAGTAGTTGTGAGGAATTATGGTGAAATCATATGATTAGTCCTGAAGTAGTGAGTAAGGCGGCTGCGGCCCCGAAGATGGGTCAGGGGCTTGGATCTACTATGTGGTAGGAGTGTGCTTGGTGTGCCATTAGATATTTTCTTGTAAATATAGGCTAAGTAAGAGAACGAAGACGTAGGCCTGGATTATTGCGACGGCTACTTCTAGTAGGGTTAGTAAGAGTAGGATTGATGCAGTTAGAATGGATACGGCTGGGATAAGGGGGAGCAGGGCAGTAGTGGCGGTGGAGATAAGTTGGATTAGTAAGTGGCCTGCTGTGAGATTTGCGGTGAGGCGGACACCTAGTGCTAGAGGGCGAATGAGGAGGCTGGTAGTTTCGATTATAATTAGGGCGGGGATTAGAGGGGTGGGGGTACCTTCTGGTAAGAGATGGCCGAGGGAGGCTGAGGGTTGGTTTCGTAGGCCTGTTAGGAGAGTAGCGAGTCAGAGTGGGAAGGCTAGAGCCATGTTTATTGATAGTTGGGTGGTGGGGGTGAAGGTGTATGGTAGTAAGCCTAGCAGGTTGATCAGTAGGAGGAATATTATGAGAGATGTTAGGATTAGGGCTCATTTGTGTCCTTTTTTGTTTAATGGTGTTATTAGCTGTTTCGTGATTAGGTGGGAGAGTCATAGTTGTAAGGTGGAGAAGCGGTTGGTGATTCATCGGTTGTCAGGGGTGGGGAGTAGAAGAGCTGGGAATAGTATTGAGAGGAGGATTAGTGGAATTCCTAGTAGGCATGGGCTTGTGAATTGGTCAAAGAAGCTTAGGTTCATGGTCAGGCTCAGGGGGTGGTTTTAGTGGTTGTTGAAGTTTTATTAAGGGGAGTATTGGTGGAGGTTAGTGATAAAAGTTTGGGTTGAATGATTAGGGAAAAAGTTAATCATGATATTAATATGATGAAGAACCAAGGGTTGGGATTGAGTTGAGGCATGTCATTAAGGAGGTGTGGTTAGTCCTCTTTCTCTAGCTTAAAAGGCTAGTGCTGGTACATAGCTTCTTAATGATTAGGATGATAGTAATGAAGATCAGTTTTCGAAGTGGGTAAGGGGGGTTGATTCGACTACGATTGGCATGTAGCTGTGGTTGGCTCCGCAGATTTCTGAGCATTGGCCGTAGAAAATTCCGGGCCGGGTTGTGATGAATGATGTTTGGTTTAGTCGTCCGGGAATTGCATCGGTTTTTACTCCGAGGGTGGGGATAGCTCAGGAATGGAGGACATCGCTGGCAGTGACGATAATGCGAATAGGAGATTCTATTGGGATAACGACGCGGTGATCTACTTCTAGGAGTCGGAAGTGTCCTAGTGGGAGTTCTGTTGTGGGCACTATGTAAGAATCAAATGATAGGTCTTTAAAGTCTGTGTATTCGTAGCTTCAGTATCATTGATGTCCAATGGCTTTTAAGGTTAGGTCTGGTTCGTCGATTTCATCTATTATGTATAGGATTTGCAGGGATGGTAGGGCGAGTAGAATGAGTACGATAGCTGGAAGGATTGTTCAGATTAGTTCTACTTCTTGTGCGTCGACGGTATTTGAGGAGAGTTTTTCTATGAGTATTAGTGCTAATAGGTAGAGGACTAGGCTGCAAATTGCTAGGGCGACCATTAGGGCATGGTCGTGGAATTCAACAAGTTCTTCTATGATGGGGGATGAAGCGTCTTGAAAGCCGAATTGTGAGTGGTTGGCCATGTGAGATGTACAGGATTTTCACCTGTGATTTAGACTTGACAAGGCTATGTAATAGGTTTACTAACGTCTCATAAGAAAGAAGCATGAGTGGTTTGATGCGGTTGGCTTGAAACCAGCATATGAGGGTTCGATTCCTTCCTTTCTTGAACTTGAACGAAGGCTGGTTCTTCAAAGGTGTGGTATGGAGGTGGGCAGCCGTGAATTCATTCAATGTTGGTGGTAGTTAGTTCTGGTTGTACGACTTTGCGTTTAGATGTGAAGGCTTCCCAGATGATGAACATCAGTATAATTACAGCGGTTATTGAGATTAGTGAGCCGATAGAGGATATGGTATTTCATAGGGTGTATGCGTCGGGGTAGTCCGAGTATCGGCGTGGTATGCCGGCTAGGCCTAGGAAGTGTTGTGGGAAGAAGGTTAAGTTGACTCCTGTAAATATTACTCCGAAATGGGCTTTGGTCCATGTGGTGTGGAGTGTATATCCTGTAAATAAGGGGAATCAATGGGTGAATCCTGCTAGGATGGCAAATACTGCCCCTATTGAGAGGACATAGTGGAAGTGGGCAACTACATAGTATGTGTCGTGTAGAGCAATATCTAGTGAAGAGTTTGCTAGTACGATTCCTGTAAGTCCGCCAATAGTGAAAAGGAAGATAAAGCCCAGGGCTCAAAGTATTGGGGGGTCTCATTTAATAGTTCCTCCGTGTAAGGTGGCTAATCAGCTGAAGACTTTGATGCCAGTTGGGATGGCAATGATTATTGTGGCAGATGTGAAGTATGCTCGAGTATCTACATCCATTCCTACTGTGAATATGTGATGGGCTCATACGATAAAGCCTAGGAATCCGATGGATAGTATAGCTCATACTATTCCTATGTATCCGAATGGTTCTTTTTTGCCTGCGTAGTAGGCTACGACATGGGAGATAATTCCGAAGCCTGGTAGAATAAGGATATAGACTTCTGGATGGCCGAAGAATCAGAAAAGATGTTGGTATAGGACGGGATCTCCTCCCCCAGCTGGATCGAAGAATGTGGTGTTTAGGTTTCGGTCTGTTAGTAATATGGTGATACCAGCGGCAAGGACTGGAAGGGAGAGTAGGAGAAGGACGGCGGTAATAAGTACTGATCATACGAATAGGGGGGTTTGATATTGGGAGAGAGCTGGGGGTTTTATGTTAATGGCGGTTGTGATGAAGTTGATAGCACCAAGGATAGAGGAGACACCTGCTAGGTGAAGAGAAAAGATGGCGAGGTCTACTGAGGCACCGGCATGGGCTAGATTACCAGCGAGAGGAGGATATACTGTTCACCCTGTACCAGCTCCGGCTTCTACTGTTGAGGATGCTAGTAGCAGTAGGAATGATGGGGGAAGTAGTCAGAAGCTTATGTTGTTTATACGTGGGAATGCTATATCGGGGGCGCCGATTATGAGTGGGACTAGTCAATTTCCGAAGCCACCAATTATAATTGGTATTACTATGAAGAAAATTATTACGAAGGCATGGGCGGTGACGATTACATTGTAGATTTGGTCGTCTCCTAGTAGGGTTCCCGGTTGACCTAATTCTGCGCGAATGAGGAGGCTGAGGGCAGTTCCAATTATGCCAGCTCATGCACCGAAGATTAGGTATAGGGTGCCAATATCTTTGTGGTTGGTTGAGAATAGTCATCGGTTAATAAAGGTCACAGGTAAGATGGCTGAGTGTTTAAGCGTTAGGCTGTAGTCCTTTTTACAGAGGTTCAATTCCTCTTCTTATCGGCTCTGTGGTGAAATTCATGTTGGGTTGCAAACTCATCGATGTACATTAAAGGTGTACCAGGGCCTAGTAGACAGAAGCCTGCTGGTTTAGGCGTCTAGCTGTTAATTAGAATTTTATGGGATCGAGGCCCATCTGTCTAGGGAAGGTCCTAGCTTAATTAAAGTGTCTGGGTTGCATTCAGAGGATGCAGGTTAGTATCCTGCGGATCTTAGCAGAAACTAAGAGGGTTTAACTCTTGTTTAAGGCTTTGAAGGCCTTCGGTTTATGGTTATCCTAAGTTTCTAGATGGTGGCGAGGATTATAGGGGAGAGTGGCAATAGGGAGATTGATAGGGAAGCTAAGATGGCGAGTAGGGTGTTTGTTGGTTTATTTGTATGCCATTGTTTCATATGGTTTGTGGAATTTGGTGGGAGTGTGATTGTTGAATAGTATGCAAGGCGGAGGTAGAAAAATAATCCTAGCAGTGACAATATGGCAATGATTGTGGCTACTGTAGTTATTTCTTGTTTAGTTAGTTCTTGAATAATGAGCCATTTAGGAAGGAATCCTGTAAGTGGTGGGAGGCCTGCTAAAGATAAGAGTGTTAGCATAAGGGTTGCGTTTAGTATGGGTGTTTTTGTTCATGAGGTTATTATTGTTGATAGTTTTAAGGTTTTAGTTGTGTTTAGGCTGAGAAATACAGTGGTTGTTATTAGTGAATATAGGTAGAAAGTTAATAGGGTGAGTTTTGGGTTGTAGATGATGATAATGGCTATTCAACCTAGATGGGCGATGGAGGAGAAGGCTAGGATTTTTCGAATTTGTGTTTGGTTTAAGCCTATTCAGCCCCCAAGGCCTGCTGAGGCGATAGCTATAGTGGTTAGTAGGGTGGGGTTAAGGGAGTTAGAGGTTAAAAATAGGATAGTGATTGGGGGGAATTTCATCATTGTTGAGAGTAGGAGGGCAGTGGGTAGGGTTGAGCCTTGGAGGACTTCTGGGAATCAAAAATGGAATGGTACGAGTCCAAGTTTTATTGCGATTGCTGTTGTTAGTAGGAGGCATGAAGTTGGATGGGTTAGTTGAGTGATGTCTCATTGTCCTGTGAATCATGCATTGACTGTGCTTGAGAATAGAACTAGGGTTGAGGCGGCTGCTTGTACTAGGAAGTATTTGATTGCAGCTTCAATGGCTCGAGGGTGGTGGGATTTTGAAATAAGTGGAATGATGGCAAGAGTATTGATTTCTAGTCCGGTTCAGGCTATTATTCAATGGTTGCTTGAAATTGTGATAGTTGTTCCTAGAAGCAGACTTATGGAAAAGATTAATTTTGCATGGGGGTTCATTAGTAGGGGAAGGAGTTGAACCATCATTTTCGGGGTATGGGCCCGATAGCTTGATTAGCTGACCCTACTAGGAAATAATATAAAGGAAGTATGAAGAGTTTTGATCTCTTCTGTGTGGGTTCGATTCCTACTTTTCTAAATATTTTCTTAGGAAATGAGAGGGCTGGTATACCTCTATGTTCACTTTATCATAGTGACCCTTTACGTTCAGGCACATTTCCTTAAGTAAGGAGGGAGGCCTGCGTAGCAGATTGGTATGCTGGTGTGTCAAAGGCATAATGCTAGTGTTAGTGGTAAGAAATTTTTTCAAAGGAGATGTATGAGTTGGTCGTAGCGGAATCGTGGGTATGAGGCACGGATTCATAGGAAGCCAGAGGAAAGGAGTAGGACTTTGGTGGCTAAAATGATAGGGAATAGTTCATGTGGGAGGTGTAGGGAGCTTGGGTTGAGGAATAGGATGGCAGTTAGTGTATTTATTAGTATAATATTTGCATACTCAGCTAAGAAGAATAGGGCGAATGGGCCTGCAGCATATTCTACATTGAAGCCTGATACTAGTTCTGATTCCCCTTCTGTAAGGTCAAATGGGGCACGGTTTGTTTCGGCAAGTGTTGAAATATATCATATTATTGCAAGAGGTCAGGACGAGAAGATTAGGTATAGGGGTTCTTGAGTGATAGCTAGGGTGTTTAAGGTATAGTTTCCGCTTAATACGATTACGGATAGGAGGATGATGGCTAATGTTACTTCGTAGGAGATGGTTTGTGCTACTGCTCGTAGGGCGCCAATTAGGGCGTATTTTGAATTTGAAGCTCAGCCCGATCATAAGATTGAGTATACTGCTAAACTGGATATAGCTAGTAGGAATAAAAGACCTAGGTTTAAGTCAGTGAGGGAGAAGGGTAGTGGAAGGGGGATTCAGATAGTGAGTGCTAGGAGGAGGGCAAGTATGGGTGTTATAATGAAGAGGAATGGGGAAGAGGTAGATGGTCGGATAGGTTCTTTAATAAATAATTTAATTCCGTCAGCTACAGGTTGGAGAAGTCCAAATGGGCCTACAATGTTTGGGCCTTTTCGAGCTTGCATGTAGCTTAGGACTTTGCGTTCGACGAGGGTTAGAAAGGCTACTGCAATTAGAATTGGGATTGCATAGGATAGGGATATAATGAGGTAGGTTAAGGTAGTGGGTTGGGTCATGGATTGTGTTTGGGGCTAGGGAGAGGATTTGAACCTCTGGGTAAAGGGCTTAAGCCTTTTGCATTTACCGAGCTCTGCCACGCTAGCCTAATCCTTTTCTAGGGTTAAGTGGTAGAGATCTTTTAGTAATTTAGTTGAGTTCATTACTTAAAGAGGGGGCATGCTTGTAGTATTGGCCCCACTTTCCCGGTCCTTTCGTACTAGGGAGAGTTCGTCATAGATAGAAACCGACCTGGATTGCTCCGGTCTGAACTCAGATCACGTAGGACTGTTAATCGTTGAACAAACGAACCCTTAATAGCGGCTGCACCATTAGGATGTCCTGATCCAACATCGAGGTCGTAAACCTCCTCGTCGATGTGGGCTCTTAGAGGAGATTGCGCTGTTATCCCTGGGGTAGCTTGGTCCATTTATCAATTATATTGGGTCTGGTTACTATTAGTACGTTGAGGAGTTGCTCTTGGTTAAGAAGTGTGGTCTTATTTTTGGAGGATTTGTTTTTCTCCAAGGTCGCCCCAACCGAAAAATATCAGCCAGCATTATGGGGTAGTAAGCCTGCTAGGTTTTGTTTTGTGAGCAGTGGCTGTTGATTTTTAAGTTCCACAGGGTCTTCTCGTCTTATGAGTGTATCCCTGCTTTTGGACAGGGAGATCAATTTCACTGATTATCTGTAAGAGACAGTTAAGACCTCGTTAAGCCATTCATACAAGTCTCGATTTATGGGACAATTGATTGCGCTACCTTCGCACGGTTAGGATACCGCGGCCGTTAAACATTGTGTCACTGGGCAGGCATCACCTTCAATACTTGGTTAGCTGAAGGCTATGTTTTTGGTAAACAGTCGGGCCTTGAGTTTGCCTAGTTCCTTTTACAGATTTTAATCTTTCTAATAAGCGCACCTGGGTTGGGTTAACAGGGTGGGACTCAATATTTTAATCTTGTTGAAGTTAGGATATTGGTTTATAATCTGTTAATAATGTTGGGGGAAAATGTAAGTTTACGCTTAAGAGGGAAATCCCTAGTTACTCATTTTAGCATTAATTCTCCTATAAGTATAGGTTAGCCTGTTAGTGAGAAGGGAGTCATTTTATTATTGGATTTTTTGGTTGTAGAGCTGTGACGCACTCTTTATTGATGGCTGCTTGAAGGCCCACAGTTTAGGGAGAGTTGACGGTTATCCGCTAGAGGAGATTGTTTTCTTTTTTAAAGGAGCTGTACCCCCTTTAAATTACTCTTGATCCATCTCATTGGGGCTGAAGTTTATGTCCTAGGGACAGGTAGGGTCAAGGGAGAACTTAGATTCATTTCACAGGCAACCAGCTATCACCCGGCTCGGTTGGCTTTTCACCTCTACTGACGAGTCATCCCACTCTTTTGCAACAGAGACGGGTTCGCTCAAAAATAGCTGCTCGTAAGTAGCTCGCTCGGGTTTCGGGATGGCAAGCTTAAATTCGTTTTGCTTGGTTGTTCTTGCTAAATCATGATGCAAAAGGTACAAGGGTTTATCTTTGCTACTTGGTGCTTTGTTTTTCACTGCTATTTCACCTTTCCCTTACGGTACGAAATCTCTATCGCGCCAAAATATCTTTTCTATCACCTATACTAAGTTTAGATAATGTTTTAGTTTAAGGATTAAGTGAGTTTTTAATTAACGTCTTAGTTCGAGTAGTTGGGCTAGAGTGGGCTTCAAGACGATCTGGTAGGTGGCAGATATCTTTCAGGTGTAAGCTGAATGCTTTTGATTTTAGCTACGTCTTGGTATGCTAAGTGCACCTTCCGGTACACTTACCTTGTTACGACTTACCTCATCTTCAGCTATAGGTTGTATTAGGTATTGTGAAGTTTGAGCTTATGAGGAGGGTGACGGGCGGTATGTACGTGCCCCAGGGCCAGTTTAAAGGGGGCTTGTATTGTCCCTCTTTACTGCTAAATCCGCCTTCGGGAGACGGTTTCACGCCTCCTTCCGTGGGTTTTCTATTTTAGAAAATGTAGCCCATTTCTTCCGCCCCGTAGGCTATACCTCGACCTGTCTTATTAGCGGGTTTAGCTATTGTGCTCACTATTGAACTCTCATGTAAGGTGAGCTGGCGACGGCGGTATGTAGGCTGCTTTGGCAAGAGGCGGTCGGGTGTAACGTGGGTTATCGATTATAGAACAGGCTCCTCTAGGTGGGTTTAGGGCACCGCCAAGTCCTTAGAGTTTTAAGCGTTTGTGCTCGTAGTTCTCGGGCGGATGCTTAGTACGAGGTAGCATCAAGATTTAGGGCTAAGCATAGTGGGGTATCTAATCCCAGTTTGTGCCTTAGCTTTCGTGGAGTTAAATTAATCTAAAGTGCTAAGATCGTTTATAGGAGGGTCTTAGATACATCTTTGGCTTATGACAGCTTAGTTGTACTTTAGTCTTAGTTATTATGATAACATAATACCACTCTTTACGCCGCATACAGTTAACTTGGGTCTCTTGTGTGACCGCGGTGGCTGGCACAAGATTTACCAACCCTGGAGTTGCTATAACTAAGTCAAGTTTTCACTTATTGCTTAATGTTAATTACTGCTGAGTACCCGTGGGGGTGTGGCTGAGCAAGGTGTCTTGGGCTACAATTAAGGTGTGCCTGATACCCGCTCCTTTTTCCTTAATAAGAGATCAAAGGGCATTTACACTGGGGCGCGGATACTTGCATGTATATATTTAGCAAGAATTAACGGTAAGGTTAGGACTAAGTCTTTTGTCTCTGGGTGCTATATGGCAGCCATCTTAGCATCTTCAGTGCCATGCTTTAATAGTTAAGCTACAGGGAC